GTCACCGTAACTTAAAAACAAAGTCTAATATTGAAGCCATTAAAATGGGCCCTTAACAGCCCCGGAGACACAAAGGTTTGGTCCTAGCCTTATTATCAGCCTCGACCTAATTTACACATGCAAGTCTCCGCGCTCCTGTGAGAATGCCCTTATCATCCCACCCGGAACTAAGGGGCAGGTATCAGGCGCGATCCGTCAGCCCAACACACCTTGTTTTACCACACCCCCACGGGTAGTCAGCAGTGATAAACTTTTAGCCATAAGTGAAAACTTGACTTAGTTAAGGTCAAAAGGGCCGGTAAACCTCGTGCCAGCCACCGCGGTTAAACGGGGGGCCCAAGTTGATAACAACGGCGTAAAGCGTAGTTAGGACAAAAATACAGATAGGACCGATTACTCTCAGAGTAGTGAAATACATCCGAGACCAACAAGCACACCCACGAAAGTAGCCCTAATTTTTCTGACCCTACGAAAGCTATAACACAAACTGGGATTAGGTACCCCACTATGTATAGCTGTTAAAACTGATGGTACTCTACTCGAACCATTCGCCCGGGGATTACAAGCCCAAGCTTAAAACCCAAAGGACCTGGCGGTGCTTTAGATCCCCCTAGAGGAGCCTGTTCTGTAACTGATAATCCCCGATATACCTCACCACCCCTTGCTCAGGCCGCTTATATACCACCGTCGCAAGCTCACCCTATTTGAAGGATTTTAAGTGGGCCCCAACAGTACTACTGTGAACGTCAGGTCGAGGTGTAGCTTATGGGGTGGGAAGAAATGGGCTACATTCCCTAAAGAAGAGAATACGAATGGTAGTTTGAAAAAATTACACTGAAGGAGGATTTAGTAGTAAGGAAGGAACAGAGTGCCCTCCTGAAAACGGCCCTAAAGCGCGCACAAACCGCCCGTCACTCTCCCCGAGATCTTTTTACTGGTTCCTAACACGTAACAATTCAATGAGGGGAGGTAAGTCGTAACATGGTAAGTGTACCGGAAGGTGCACTTGGACGAACAGGGCATAGCAAAAAGTAATGCATCTCCCTTACACTGAGAAAACGCCCATGCAAACTGGGCTGCCCTGCTACCTAACAGCTAGCCTAAACCTAAAATTCTATAACTAAATTCAAAACTTAAAATAAAAACAATAAACCATTTTCCCGCTCCCCTAGTATGTGAGACAAAAAAGGATCTAAGAGCTACAGATAAAGTACCGCAAGGGAACGCTGAAAAAGAAATGAAATAAATTATTTAAGTAAAGAATAGCAGAGCTAACCCCTCGTACCTTTTGCATCATGATTTAACAAGTCCCCCACAAGCAAAGGGCCCCTTTAGTTTGTGATCCCGAAACTGAGCGAGCTACTCCAAGACAGCCTTTGCAGGGCAAACCCGTCTCTGTGGCAAAAGAGTGGGAAGAGCTTTGAGTAGAGGTGATAAACCTACCGAGCCCAGTGATAGCTGGTTGCCTGAGAAATGAATAGGAGTTCAGCCCTTCCGTTTTCCCCCCCCGTCTTTCCACAAGATAAAGGAAAATTAAGGAGTTAATCAAAGGGGGTACAGCCCCTTTGATCAAAGAAACAACTTTTACAGGTGAAACAAGACCATAATAACCAAGGGCAAAAACCTAAGTGGGCATAAAAGCAGCCATCTTAAAAGAAAGCGTTAAAGCTCTAACCAGCCCGCATCCCCCTTATTCTGATAATAAATCTTCCCCCCTGCTTCTTACCAGGCTGTCTTATGCCCCCATAAGAACAATTATGTTAAAATAAGTAATAAGAAGATACGCTCTTCTCCTAGCACACGTGTAAGTCGGACCGGACCCCCCACCGACACCTACCCGACCCCAAACCCAGAGGGACATAAGTTGAAAAAACAAGAAAACCGCTTAAAAAAAATCGTTAACCCTACACAGGAGTGCACTAAGGAAAGACTAAAAGAGGGGGAAGGAACTCGGCAAACCCAAGCCTCGCCTGTTTACCAAAAACATCGCCTCTTGATTATCCTATATAAGAGGTCTCGCCTGCCCACTGACTATATGTTGAATGGCCGTGGTATCTTAACCACGCTAAGGTAGCGTAATCATTTGTCTTTTAAATGGAGACCTGTATGAATGGCAAAACGAGGGCTTAACTGTCTCCCCCCTCCAGTCAATGAAATTGACCTCCCCGTGCAGAGGCGGGGATTAACCTATAAGACGAGAAGACCCTGTGGAGCTTTAGACCTAAAATAAACCCACCCAGCAAGCTCCGAAACGAGTCATAACCCGGTGAAAATTATTGATGTGTCTTTGGTTGGGGCGACCATGGGGAAACACAAAACCCCCACGAAGATAGAGGACACACTCCTCAACATCTAGAGCCACCCCTCCAAATAACAAAACTTTTGACTTAAAAATGATCCGGCGCAGCCGAATAACGAACCCAGTTACCCCAGGGATAACAGCGCAATCCCCTTCCAGAGCCCCTATCGACAAGGGGGTTTACGACCTCGATGTTGGATCAGGACATCCTAATGGTGCAGCCGCTATTAAGGGTTCGTTTGTTCAACGATTAACAGTCCTACGCGATCTGAGTTCAGACCGGAGTAATCCAGGTCAGTTTCTATCTATAAAGAGCCTCTTCCCAGTACGAAAGGACCTGAAAAGGGGGGCCCATGCCCCCTGCACGCCTCTTCCCCCACCGCTGAAACCCAATAAAACGGGCTAGGGAGCTCACAACTCACCCGGAGATTCCGGGTAGTTAGAGTGGCAGAGCACGGATTGTTGCAATAGGTCTAAGCCCTATACACAGAGGTTCAAATCCTCTTTTTAGTACTTGGCATATACCCTTGTTTAAATCCCTAGCTCCCACTCTTACTACCCGGAGATTCCGGGTAGTTAGAGTGGCAGAGCACGGATTGTTGCAATAGGTCTAAGCCCTATACACAGAGGTTCAAATCCTCTTTTTAGTACTTGGCATATACCCTTGTTTAAATCCCTAGCTCCCACTCTTACTACCCGGAGATTCCGGGTAGTTAGAGTGGCAGAGCACGGATTGTTGCAATAGGTCTAAGCCCTATACACAGAGGTTCAAATCCTCTTTTTAGTACTTGGCATATACCCTTGTTTAAATCCCTAGCTCCCACTCTTACTACCCGGAGATTCCGGGTAGTTAGAGTGGCAGAGCACGGATTGTTGCGATAGGTCTAAGCCCTATACACAGAGGTTCAAATCCTCTCTTTAATACTTGGCATGTCATCCTTATTTAAATTACTAGTTCCCCCTCTCACTTTTATACTCCCGGTGCTTCTGGCAGTTGCTTTTCTCACCCTTCTTGAACGTAAAGTTCTGGGCTACATCCAATGCCGCAAGGGGCCTAATGTAGTCGGACCCGCTGGCCTCCTCCAACCTATCGCCGATGGGGTAAAACTATTCATCAAAGAACCAATCCGCCCCTCGGCGTCCTCCCCCCTCCTCTTCATCTTCTCTCCAACCCTAGCTCTCACTCTAGCACTTACCCTGTGAGCCCCCATACCTCTCCCAGTCCCAGCCATAGACCTTAACCTTAGTATCCTATTCATCCTCGCCCTTTCAAGCACAGCCGTATACTCAATTCTGGGCTCAGGTTGAGCCTCCAACTCAAAATACGCTCTGATAGGAGCCCTCCGTGCTGTCGCCCAAACTGTCTCCTATGAAGTTAGCCTCGGACTGATCCTTCTAAGTATAGTCATCTTAACGGGGGGCTTCTCTCTAAAAACTTTTAATACAACACAAGAAGCCACCTGACTTATCCTCCCTGCATGGCCATTAGCAGCTATATGGTTCGTCTCAACACTTGCCGAAACCAACCGGGCCCCCTTTGACCTTACTGAGGGGGAGTCAGAACTAGTCTCCGGATTTAATGTAGAGTATGCAGCAGGCCCTTTCGCACTTTTTTTCCTAGCAGAATACGCTAATATTTTGCTCATAAATACCATATCAGCCGTAATATTCTTGGGGTCCTCACCCCCCCTACCCACAGAAATAATTACAATCCTGCTGATAGTTAAAGCCGCATTTCTCTCCTCCTTATTCTTGTGAGTTCGAGCATCCTACCCCCGATTCCGCTACGACCAACTCATACATCTAACCTGAAAGAACTTCCTCCCGATAGCACTTGCCTTGATCCTCTGACATCTAGCCCTTTCTATCGCATTCACCGGGCTTCCCCCCCTGGCTTAATAACGGCCAAGGAGCTGTGCCTGAATTAAAGGGCCACTTTGATAGAGTGACTTACGAGGGTTAAAGTCCCTTCAACTCCTTAGAGAAAGAAGAATTGAACCCCTACTTAAGAGCCCAAAACTCTTAGTGCTCCCCTTACACTACTCCCTAGTAAAGTCAGCTAAACAAGCTATTGGGCCCATACCCCAATCATGAAGGTTAGAACCCCTCCTTTATTAATTATCTCCCCTAAAACCACCGCCTTCTTCCTCTTAACCCTTGGCCTGGGCACCTCCGTAGTCTTTTGCAGCTCCCACTGACTCCTAGCGTGGATAGGATTAGAAATCAACTCCCTTGCGATCCTCCCCCTGATAACCTCTTCCCCCACCACTGAGACCAATAAAACGGACTAGGGAGCTCGCAACTCACCCGGACATTCCGGGTGGTTAGAGTGGCAGAGCACGGATTGTTGCGACAAGTCTAAGCCCTGTTCACAGAGGTTCAAACCCTCTTTTTAGTACTTGACACATCATCCTTGTCCGAATTACTAGTTCCCACCCTCACTTTTATTCTCCCTGTGCTTCTGGCAGTTGCTTTTCTTACCCTTCTTGAACGTAAAGTTCTGGACTACATCCAATACCGCAAGGGGCCTAATGTAACCAGACCCACTGGCCTCCTCCAACCTACCGCCGGCGGGGTAAAACTATTCATCAAAGAACCGATCCGCCCCTCGGCATCCCCCCCCCCTAATAATGGCCAGAGAACTATGCCTGAATTAAAAGACCACTTTGATAGAGTGACTTACGAGGGTTAAAGTCCCTTCAACTCCTTAGAGAAAGGGGAATTGAACCCCTACTTAAGAGCCCAAAACTCTTAGTGCTCCCCTTACACTACTCCCTAGTAAAGTCAGCTAAACAAGCTATTGGGCCCATACCCCAATCATGAAGGTTAGAACCCCTCCTTTATTAATTATCTCCCCTAAAACCACCGCCTTCTTCCTCTTAACCCTTGGCCTGGGCACCTCCGTAGTCTTTTGCAGCTCCCACTGACTCCTAGCGTGGATAGGATTAGAAATCAACTCCCTTGCGATCCTCCCCCTGATAACCTCTTCCCACAAAGCCCGTGCCGTCGAAGCCTCCGTAAAATACCTCCTTATTCAGGCGACTGGGGCTGCAATAATCCTCTGAGGAAGTGTGCTTAATGCCCTAGCCACAGGCCATTGAAGCATCCTAGACAGTAAAGAAGACTTAACCATGATTGTAATCATCTCCGGACTAGCCTTGAAACTAGGACTAGCCCCCCTCCACGCATGACTCCCGGAAGTCATCCAAGGCACAGACCTAATCTCAGCGCTGATTTTATCCACTTGACAAAAACTAGCCCCTTTTGTCCTAATATGCCAAGTCTCCCCCTCCCATCAATGACTCGCTCTTGCCCTGGGCTTAATCTCTATTCTGGTTGGGGGCCTGTCAGGGATTAACATAACTCTACTACGCAAACTTCTTGCTTACTCCTCAATCGCCCACCTAGGCTGAATAATACTAGTTATAACCTTTAATACCCACCTAGCACTAGTCGCATTAATGATCTACATTTTTGCAACTACCGTATTTTTTTTAACCTTATACGCCACCTCAACCTTAGCAGTTAACAGCCTTGCCCTCTCATGAGCAAAATACCCAATTTTAACCGCCCTATCCCCCTTGATCCTTCTATCCTTAGGGGGACTGCCCCCCTTGTCGGGCTTCATTCCCAAGTGATCCATTATTCAAGAGTTAGTAAACCAGAAGCTGATTTTTATCCCCTTTATCGCTGCCATGGGGGCCCTTCTTAGCCTTTATTTTTACACACGAATCTCCTACACCCTTCTTTGTATCACCACCCCTAATTTTTTTGGTCTCTCGCCTTTTAAATTCTACCGACAAAAAAATACCACACCCCCCATTTCCACGCTTGGGGTCATAACAATTATGCTTCTCCCCATGTTCCCCTCAATAATAACTTTTTACAACTAACCCTATAACCTTGAGGGTTTAGGTTAACGCCAGACCAAGAGCCTTCAAAGCTCTCAGTGGAGGTTGTACTCCTTCAACCCTTGATAAGACCTGCGGGGCACTAACCCACATTTCATGCATGCAAAACAGGCACTTTAATTAAGCTAAGGCCTTCCTAGGCAGAAAGGCCTTGATCCTTTAAAATCTTAGTTAACAGCTAAGCGCCCAAACCCGCGAGCATCTGCCTACTTTCCCGCCTGCTACAAAAAAGCGGGAAAGTCCCGGCAGATTCTACTCTGCTTCTTCAGATTTGCAATCTGACATGTAACACCCCAAGACTTTGGTAAGAAGAGGGCTCAAACCTCTGTAGGTGGGTCTACAGTCCACCGCCTACTCGGCCACCTTACCCGTGTCAACCGCAACCACCCGCTGATTTTTTTCAACCAACCATAAAGACATCGGAACACTATACCTTGTTTTTGGCGCCTGAGCCGGCATAGTCGGGACCGCCCTGAGTCTTCTCATCCGAGCCGAGCTGAGCCAGCCCGGCTCACTTCTAGGCAACGATCAAATTTACAATGTTATCGTCACAGCCCATGCATTCGTAATAATTTTCTTTATAGTCATGCCTTTAATAATTGGAGGCTTCGGGAACTGACTTATCCCATTAATAATCGGGGCCCCTGATATAGCCTTCCCTCGAATAAACAATATGAGCTTTTGACTTCTACCCCCAGCGCTTCTCCTTCTTCTAGCTTCCTCCGGCGTCGAAGCTGGGGCAGGAACCGGGTGAACCGTTTATCCCCCCTTGGCGAGTAATTTAGCCCATGCAGGGGCCTCCGTTGACCTAGCTATCTTCTCCCTTCACCTCGCCGGGATTTCTTCAATTCTGGGGGCAATCAATTTTATTACTACCATCATTAATATAAAACCTCCTGCCGTCTCCCTCTACCAGACACCTTTATTTGTCTGAGCTGTTTTAGTTACAGCAATTCTCCTTCTCCTGTCCCTCCCCGTCTTAGCTGCAAGTATCACAATGCTTCTGACAGACCGAAACTTAAACACCTCCTTCTTTGACCCAGCTGGAGGGGGTGATCCTATCCTGTACCAACACCTCTTCTGATTTTTTGGTCACCCGGAGGTGTATATTCTCATTCTCCCAGGCTTCGGAATAGTCTCCCACATCGTGGCCTATTACTCTGGTAAAAAAGAGCCCTTCGGACAAATAGGCATAATTTGAGCTATAGTGGCCATTGGGCTTCTTGGGTTCATTGTATGGGCCCATCACATATTCACTGTAGGAATAGACGTAGACACCCGAGCCTACTTCACATCTGCAACTATAGTAATTGCCATCCCAACGGGGGTGAAAGTCTTCAGCTGACTAGCAACACTTCATGGGGGCTCAATTAAATGGGAAGCCCCGCTCCTATGAGCCCTTGGATTCATCTTCCTCTTCACAGTTGGGGGCCTAACCGGCGTCATTCTGGCCAACTCATCTCTAGATATTATTCTTCATGACACCTACTATGTAGTAGCTCATTTCCACTATGTCCTATCTATGGGGGCTGTCTTTGCCATCATAGCAGCCTTCGTCCACTGATTCCCCCTATTCTCCGGCTACACGCTGCGGAGCACTTGAACAAAAGCACACTTTGCTGTAATATTTGTAGGTGTAAACTTAACCTTCTTCCCTCAACACTTCCTTGGGCTAGCAGGAATACCACGCCGATACTCAGACTACCCCGATGCCTATGCACTATGAAATGCTGTCTCCTCCTTAGGCTCCCTTATCTCCCTGGCAGGCTCAATCATGTTCCTGTTCATCCTCTGAGAAGCCTTCGCTGCCAAGCGAGAAGTAAAATCCGCCCACCTCACCTCTACAAACATTGAATGACTTAACGGCTGCCCTCCTCCGTACCACACATTTGAAGAACCCGCCTTTATTCGATCACCCCACAGATCCCGAGAAAAGAGGGTATTGATCCCCCATCTATTGGTTTCAAGCCAATTACATAACCTCTCTGTCATTTTCTTAACGTAAAGCCTCTAGTGAAAATATAACCTAGCCTTGTCAAGGCTAACTTGCGGGTTAAAACCCCGCGTGGCTTATCTTACTTAATGGCCCACCCCATACAACTAGGCTTCCAAGATGCAACATCCCCCTTAATAGAAGAACTTTTGTTCTTTCATGACCACACTTTAATGGTAGTTCTGCTAATTAGCACGTCTGTCCTTTATATTATTACCCTAACAATCTCTACTAAATTATCTGACACCCTGTCCTCGGACTCTGAAGAAATAGAAGTAATCTGAACAGTTTTTCCCGCCCTCATCCTTACCCTAATTGCCCTTCCCTCCCTCCGGATCCTTTATCTCATAGATGAAATCAACGACCCCCACCTTACAATTAAAGCCTTGGGCCACCAGTGGTTCTGGAGCTACGAATACGCAGACTTTGATAACCTTGAATTTGATACATATATGACGCACACCCAAGACCTTCTTCCCGGGGAATTCCGTCTCTTAGACACAGACACCCGCATAGTTGTCCCCTATAATTCCCCCATCCGCCTGCTAATCTCAGCAGAGGACGTCCTTCACTCCTGAGCAGTCCCTACCTTAGGCCTAAAAATAGACGCGGTGCCTGGCCGACTGAATCAAGTAACTTTCGTTACTGCCCGCCCGGGGGTGTTTTACGGCCAATGTTCAGAGATCTGCGGTGCGAACCACAGCTTTATACCCATCGTCATAGAGGCCGTCCCCCTTGAAGACTTTATCAACTGGACTCTACTTATAAAGGCATCACTAAGAAGCTAAATGTCTAGCGCTAGCCTTTTAAGCTAGAGCCTGGTGACTCACACCCACCCTTAGTGGGCATGCCACAATTAGATACCACTACATGATTAACCATGTTATTACTTACTTATGGGGTTCTCCCCCTCCTGCTTGGCCAAATCCTGAATCGCTCCTCTCCTTGCGACCCTCTCCCAGACGACTCTCCTGCCCCCCTTTCACCCACCTGAACCTGAACATGATAACTAGCCTTTTTAACCAATTTGCAAGCCCCTCCTTCTTAAACATTCCTTTAGTCGCCATCGCCATAATTCTCCCCTACCTTCTTTACCCCGCCCTCTCTGAACGATGAGCCGGGAACCGAGTGACCACCCTTTTTGAGTGGTCCCTGTCTCGCTTCGCCAACCAAATTTTTCTGCCCCTCAACCTGAATGCCCATAAGTGAGCCCCTCTCTTCCTATCTCTGATCGTGTTTCTCGTTGCCTCTAATGTTCTAGGACTTCTACCTTACACCTTTACACCAACGACCCAACTGTCTCTAAACCTGGGGCTCGCAGTCCCCCTATGACTTGCCACCCTATTAATCGGCCTCCGGAATCAGCCAACAGCTGCCCTAGGCCACCTCCTCCCAGAAGGGACCCCCATCCCCCTCATCCCCCTCTTGATCATTATCGAAACTATTAGCCTGCTAATACGCCCCCTGGCCCTAGGCGTCCGACTCACTGCCAATCTTACAGCCGGCCACCTTCTCATCCATCTGGTCTCCTCAGCGATCTTTTTTGTAGCGACGGCTCTTCCCGCAGCCGCCCTTTTAGCCTCCTGCCTCCTTTTCCTTCTTGTTCTACTTGAGATGGCTGTAGCCGTGATTCAAGCCTTTGTTTTCGTGCTTCTATTAAGCCTCTATCTACAAGAAAATACATAATGACGCACCAAATACATGCCTACCACATAGTAGACCCGAGCCCTTGGCCCTTGACAGGGGCAGTAGCTGCTCTCCTTATAACTTCAGGCCTTGCTGAGTGATTTCACTTCCACTCAACATTCCTACTAACCTTGGGCATCCCTCTCCTCCTTATCACAATAGTTCAATGATGGCGAGACGTAATTCGAGAAGGAACTTTTCAAGGTCACCATACACCCCCCGTTCAACTAGGCCTCCGACTCGGGATGATCTTATTTATTGTGTCAGAAGTATTTTTCTTTCTCGGCTTCTTCTGAGCATTTTACCACTCTAGCCTAGCCCCAACTGCTGAACTAGGCGGATGCTGACCTCCCACAGGCATCACCCCCTTAGACCCCTTTGAAGTCCCCCTTCTCAACACAGCAGTCCTTCTAGCATCTGGGGTAACAGTTACTTGGGCTCACCACAGCATCATAGCTGGAGAACGTAAACAAGCAACGCACTCCCTCCTCCTCACAGTTCTCCTAGGCTCGTACTTTACGTATCTCCAAGCTACAGAATACTTTGAGACATCTTTTACTATCGCTGACAGTGTGTACGGAACAACCTTCTTTGTGGCCACCGGCTTCCACGGACTCCACGTCATTATCGGAACAACCTTCCTCCTTGTCTGTCTCCTGCGACAAATTTATCATCAGTTTACATCCGAACACCACCTTGGTTTTGAGGCCGCTGCATGATACTGACATTTTGTAGACGTTGTCTGACTCTTCCTTTATGTCTCTATTTATTGATGAGGATCATAATCTTTTTAGTAAAACTAATATGCAAAGCTTCCAACCTTGAGACCTTGGTGAAAACCCAAGAAAAGATAATGAATTTACTCTTCTCAGTTATTTTTACTGCTTCCCTTCTGTCCGCAATTTTAATGCTGCTCTCCTTTTGACTACCCCTCCTAAACCCAGACTACGACAAGCTTTCCCCCTACGAATGTGGTTTTGACCCCCTTGGAACCGCCCGCCTCCCCTTCTCCCTCCGCTTCTTCCTGATCGCCATCCTCTTCCTTCTTTTTGACCTAGAAATCGCTCTTCTCCTGCCCGTCCCATGAGCCGACCAGTCCGCCAACCCCCTTCTCTCGTTTTTGTGAGTTGTCTCTGTTCTTGTAATTCTCACCCTGGGCCTAATCTATGAGTGACTGCAAGGGGGACTCGAGTGAGCCGACTAAGTGCTTAGTTTAAAAATAAAACACCTGATTTCGACTCAAGAGAATGCGGTGAAAATCCACAAGCACCTAATTTCACCCGCCACCCTTTCTGCTTCCCTGACTTTTATCCTAACTTTCCTGGGCCTCTCTTTTCATCGAACCCACCTCCTCTCCGCTCTTATTTGCCTAGAGGGTATATTACTCTCCCTATTTACGGCCTCTTCACTCTCAGCGCTTCAATCCGAGTCCCCCAACGCCTCTTCTAACCCCTTGTGCATCTTAACCTTCTCCGCCTGCGAAGCAAGCACCGGCCTCGCCCTCCTGGTCGCCACAGCCCGGACCCACGGGACTGACCATTTAAAAAAGCTGAACCTTCTAAAATGCTAAAAATCCTAATCCCTACGGCCCTCCTAATCCCCACAGTCTGGGTTATACGAGCCAAGTGACTATGGCCAACTACCCTCGTCCAAACCCTCCTAATTGCCCTATTTAGTCTTGTTTGGTTTAATAACAATTCACAAACCGGCTGAAATGCTTTAAACCCCCTCCTTGCCACAGACCCCCTCTCTACCCCCCTCCTCATTCTTTCTTGCTGGCTTCTCCCATTAATAATTTTAGCTAGTCAAGACCACCTTTCGTCCGAACCCCTTATCCGTCAACGAAGCTTTCTCTCCCTCCTTGCCACCCTTCAAACTTTCCTCATCCTAGCCTTTGGGGCGACAGAGTTTATTATATTTTACATCATATTTGAAGCCACCCTTATCCCTACTCTTCTACTGATTACCCGATGGGGTAACCAAATAGAACGTCTTAACGCAGGCATCTATTTTCTACTCTACACCTTAGCAGGCTCCCTCCCCCTTCTCATTGCCCTTATACTCCTTCATGATCACCTCGACACGCTGTCACTCCTAATTATTCACTACATCTCCCCTCTAGTTTCCCCGCCCCTTGCAGCCAAAGCCTGGTGAATTGCATGTATAATCGCATTTTTAGTCAAAATACCCCTCTATGGGGTTCACCTTTGGCTCCCCAAAGCACATGTAGAAGCCCCCATCGCGGGCTCAATAATTCTTGCAGCCGTTCTTCTAAAACTCGGGGGCTACGGAATAATGCGCCTTATAGTTCTCCTAGGCCCTCTCACTAAAGAAATAATCCTCCCATTAATTGTCCTAGCATTATGGGGCATCACTATAACAAGCACTATATGCCTACGCCAGACAGACCTAAAATCCCTTATTGCCTACTCATCTGTTAGCCACATAGCCCTGGTAATAGGGGGCATCCTAATTCAAACACCATGAGGATTTTCTGGGGCCCTGACACTTATAATTGCTCACGGCCTCACTTCCTCAGCCCTGTTCTGCCTTGCTAACACTAACTACGAGCGTACACACAACCGGACTATACTTCTGGTCCGGGGACTTCAAGCTGCGCTTCCTCTAATAACAAGCTGATGATTCCTATCCACCTTAGCTAACCTAGCTCTACCCCCTTTGCCCAACCTGATAGGTGAACTTACTATTGTAGTTTCCCTCTTCAACTGATCCCCCTGAACCCTTATTTTAACAGGCACCGGAACCCTCATCACAGCCCTATACTCCCTCTCTCTCTTCCAAGCGACTCAACGAGGCCCCCTCCCCCTCCACCTTATTAATCTCCCCCCCTCCCACACACGAGAACACCTTCTTATAGCTATACATTTAGCCCCCCTCATTCTTATCATCTTTAAATCAACCGTCATTTTCGGGTGGACAGCCTGTAGATTTAGTTTAATTAAACGTCAGATCGTGACTCTGGAATCAGAGGTTAGACCCCTCTAATTTACCAAGAAAGGCCCGACGGCAACGTAAACTGCTAACTTAACGCCACCTTGGTTGAACCCCAAGGCTTTCTTGAGTTGCCAAAGAATAGTAGTCATTCGTTGGATTTAGGCCCCAAAGATGCCTGGCGCAAATCCAGGTGGCAACTATGGAATTCCAAACCATCATCTTCACCTCAAGTCTGATAGTTATTCTCACTGTTCTCGCCCTCCCCCTTTTCACCTCCTTTCTCTTACCTTCCTCCCCCCGCAACTTCTCCCTCCACACGAAAAAAGCAGTTAAAACCGCTTTCATTATTAGCCTCATCCCCCTTTTCATCTTTATCTACTCGGGCGAAGAAACTGTACTTTCCTCCCCTACCTGAACCCCCCTCCCCACGCTAAGCATCTCAGTCAGCTTCATATTTAATGCCTACTCAACTATCTTTATTTCAGTAGCTCTTTATGTTACCTGAGCGATCCTTGAATTTGCCTTATGGTATATGGAATCTGACCCTAAAATTAACCAATTTTACAAAGCCCTCCTAGTTTTTCTTATCTCGATGCTAATTCTGGTCACTGCCAATAATCTCTTTCAACTGTTTATCGGCTGGGAGGGGGTCGGGATTATATCTTTTCTCTTAATCAGCTGATGACACGGCCGCATTGAAGCTAACACCGCGGCCCTTCAAGCTATCCTCTATAACCGGGCTGCAGACATCGGGATATTATTCGCTTTAGCCTGGTTCGCCATCAAACTGGGCAGCTGAGACCTCCAGGAACTTCTAGCTACTGAAAAGTCCATGCATACCCTCCCCCCCCTCCTAGCCCTAGTCCTAGCTGCTGCAGGTAAGTCTGCCCAAGCCGGCTTTCACCCCTGACTCCCAGCCGCAATAGAAGGCCCCACCCCTGTTTCAGCCCTACTCCACTCTAGCACAATAGTAGTAGCAGGGATTTTTCTACTAATCCGATTCAATCCCCTCATACAAAACGAACCCCGAGTTTTCACCCTCTGCCTATGTTTAGGGGCCCTTACCACTTTTTTTACAGCCTTTTGCGCCCTTACCCAAAACGACATCAAAAAAATTGTTGCCTTCTCCACCTCGAGCCAACTTGGCCTAATAATAGTGTCGATTGGCCTCAACCAGCCTATGTTAACATTCTTCCACATCTGCACCCACGCCTTTTTCAAAGCTATGCTATTTTTAAGCTCTGGCTCTGTAATCCATGCGCTTAATGGCGAACAAGACATCCGAAAGATGGGAGGACTGTATCGCCCCCTCCCCCTCACTTCTACATGTTTCACCCTGGGCAGCCTAGCCCTTATAGGGGCCCCCTTCCTATCCGGCTTCTACTCTAAAGACGCCATCGTTGAAGCCCTACACGTATCCGCCCCTAACGCCTGAGCCCTAGCCTTAACACTTATTGCCATCATAATGACTGCAGTCTATAGTCTCCGAATTATCTTCTTTGTCATTATGGGTTCCCCTCGATTCCCATCTCTCCTTCCCATCAATGAAAATGTCCCTTCAGTTGTTAACCCCTTGAAACGGCTGCTCTGAGGCAGCATTTTCAGCGGTTTTATTCTGATCTTAAACGTCAGCCCCATAAAGACACAAATCACAACGATAGCCCCCCACCTAAAGCTTACTGCCCTACTTATCACAATTGCAGGCCTCCTTGCAGCTCTGGGACTAGCCTCACTCACCGCCAAACTTAAACCCCAGCCTGAGAAATCCCCCCGCCACTTCTCCAACCTCCTCGGGTTTTTCCCCCTAACCATACACCGCCTTCACTCCAAAATTAGTCTCCACTTTGGACAAACAATCGCCAACCAAGCCATTGACCAAACATGGCTACACAAAATTGGCCCTAAATTTATCCCAGAAGTTACGGTCCCCTCCTCCTCCTCTATTAGCAACCTTCAACAGGGTATGATTAAGATCTACCTCCTAACCTATCTGACCACCCTCTTGACAACCCTAGTTATCTTTTCCCTTTTTTCCCTTAGATTCGGGGGACGCTGAGACCCAGAGGAGCGCCCACGAGCGATATCCACCACAACTAACAAGACTACGAAAAGAGCGTACACACAAAGAAGAAGGGACGCCGACCCCTTATTGTACAACAAACCTAACCCCTCCCCCTCAGGGTAAACATGACGGAAATTATTACTGCAGGCACCCATAAATTGAACGTTTGGCCACTTTGTAAAATCAACAGCCAATCCCACAGCCAGAACCACAGTCCCACCCATCATTACCTCTATGATAGCAGAACCCGATCATATCTTCGGATACGCATCTGCAGCTAAAGCTACACAATAAGCAAACACAACTAACATTCCCCCCAAGTACACTAATACAAATAAGAGCGAAAGAAAGGAGCTCCCATTGTCAATTAACAATATACAGGCCATACCTGCTATTAATGTAAGGCCCACAGCAGCAAAAACAGGCGAAGGACTAGAAGCTAACACAATCGCCCCCAAAACAGAAACCCCAATTAAAATAATTGTTACGTATAACATAGCTCTTGCCCGGAGTCCAACCGAGCGTTAATTACTTAACTTCGCCCTAGAGCCATACCCTAATGACCAGCCTCCGAAAAACCCACCCCCTCCTAAAAATTGCAAACAATGCAGTCACAGACCTCCCTGCCCCCGTCAACATTTCAGCCTGATGAAACTTCGGCTCCCTCCTAGGCCTCTGTCTAGTGACACAAACACTTACCGGTTTATTTCTTGCTATACATTACACCACAGACACCCAAATAGCCTTCTCATCCATCGCCCACATCTGCCGAGACGTGAACTACGGATGACTTATCCGGAATATTCACGCCAACGGAGCCTCTTTCTTCTTTATTTGCCTCTATCTTCACATTGCCCGAGGTCTTTACTTCGGCGCCTACCTAGCCATCGAGACTTGAAACATCGGTGTTGCCCTCTTTCTTCTGGTCATAGCAACAGCCTTCGTAGGCTACGTCCTTCCCTGAGGACAAATATCCTTCTGAGGCGCAACCGTCATTACTAACCTAGTCTCCGCCATCCCCTACATCGGAAATCCCCTAGTCCAATGAATCTGGGGAGGCTTTTCTGTAGACAATGCTACGCTCACCCGATTCTTTACTTTCCACTTTCTTCTCCCCTTTATTATTATAGCCCTAACTCTCCTTCACCTTCTTTTCCTCCACGAGACCGGCTCAACTAACCCCTTAGGCCTTAACTCAGACACAGACAAGATCTCATTTCATCCTTACTACTCCTACAAAGATCTCCTAGGCTTCATTCTCCTCCTTGCCCCCCTAGCCGCTATTTCCCTTTTTGCCCCCAACCTCCTAGGAGACCCAGACAACTTTACTCCCGCCAACCCCTTAGTAACCCCGCCACATATCAAGCCCGAGTGATACTTCCTCTTCGCCTACGCAATCCTACGATCAATCCCCAATAAACTTGGCGGCGTGGTAGCGCTTCTTTTCGCTATTCTTATCCTCGCAGTCGTCCCCCTCATCCACACCTCCAAACACCGAGGACTCACCTTTCGCCCCCTCAGCCAGCTCCTCTTTTGAGCCCTCGTCGCTGATATCCTTATCCTTACGTGGGTCGGAGGCCTCCCCGTCGAAGACCCCTTCACCCAAATCGGCCAAGCAGCCTCAATCTTATACTTTTCCATTTTCCTTATTCTTCTGCCCCTCGCAGGCCTAGCAGAAAACAAAATTCTTAAACTAAGATCCACCCGTAGCTTGAACACCCCAAACACCCACTCCACCAACTAAAGACTTGGAAGTTAAACTCTTACCTCGCGCCTCTTCACTGGCCAAGCTTCCGGCAACATAAAATACCCTACAAATTTTGTACGTTTTTCAACTGATTTTGCTAGGTCTGTGATTCAGGAAATTTTATAACATACAGCATATAAATGGCCAGATTACATATCTATGTAATATCACCATAATTTTATATTAACCATTCAGGCAATAAAGTCATTTTATGTATTCGAAAGTTGTGGTGTTCTTCCCCACTAATTGTAAAATCAATCTCCTATTTATCAAGCATTTTCTACCCTCTAGAAACGTCATTAAATCACCCGCTAGACTTGCTCTAAATGATCCACGTTTTCTTGTAAGGTCAAGGGCATAGATTTATCTCCCCCTTTCCGTGTGTTATTCCTGGCATTCAGCCTAGTTTCACGGCCATGACTAGAAGTCTCCCATAACTTGAATTTTTGCGCATCTCTTAATGGTGGCAACCATAAATTGATAATCACTAAGCAAGCCGAGCGTTCTTTCTAAAGTATGGGGGGTTTTTTTTTCTCTTCCTTTCCTCTGGCATTTCAGAGTGCATAGCTAAGACCCTATTTAGGGTAGAACATACGTTCAAATTTCAAGGACCAACGTACAATGTTTACAAATTATTTTTTTGAAGGATGACAGATTCTTTAACAAGGACATAAGTTAAATTTTTCTTTTTTCTTGTTTGTTTTTAATTTTTATCGAAAATATTTATTCAACCCCCCCCTTACCCCCCCCTATCCTGAACGTTAAACCAACTTCAACTGGTTGTTGTATAACGCACATGACAGCTTAGTCACAATAGCCCAACTTACTGACACCTCATTTTTATAATCACATATACGTGCCCGTAGCTTAAATACCCAGAGCCCCAGCCTTGTAAGCTGAAGGTTGGAGGTTGAAATCCTTCCGCTCACCAGAATGCATCATTCACCACCCCACGCCTCTTTAATTTTTGCCCGGGGTTTAACCGAGACCTGCGACTTGAAAAACCACCGTTGATTCAACTACAAAAACACACCTCTTCCCATGCCGACTTCCCGCATGGAAACCGCATTTAAACCCGCATCAGAGAAAGGAGACTTAAACTCCCACCCCCAACTCCCAAAGCTGGTATTCTGTGCTAAACTACTCTCTGTATTTTAACATTACATCTTATACATTATATATATAAAATGCTATTACTATCCATTTTTCTTTCGACCATACTATTCATTCTGTCCGTGTTTATTGTGCTAAATATATTATATGTATTTTTTTTTATATATATCATATACATACTGTCATTACTATCTATATTAACTATCTTATTTACGTTAATTTACATTTTTGCACCACATTTTACATGGGAACATTATTATTTACACGCACATTTACACCGCATTTTGCACACGAATATCTTCTATTTTTACCACTTTTCAGTGTTTATTTACTCCTTTTCGTATATATTTGTATATATTTGTATCATCATCTATATATCAGTATCATTTTATTTTAATTTGCATCATTTTGTGTATGTATTTATTATTCTATATATGCTAATATCACTTTATATACACATTTATCATTTTATATTCTTACACCGCGTTTTGCATGGGAATAAAATTATTTATGTTTATTTTTGCACCACATTTTGCGTAGGAGTATTTTATATTATTACCGCTCTTTAATATATTAATATCATCCCTTACATTTTTACCACTATTTATATATGC